TTCATACACAGCATCTCTTTCTTTTATCAACGGTTCAACCAATTGATACGTTTCTACAAATAATTGAAATTCAATTTCTTGATCTGTATCTTCAATTTTTGGAAACTTAGAAAGTTCTTCCGTCAAGCCCTGATCAATAAACCTACAAAATCCTTCAAATTGTATCTGATTAAACCCAGGTATTGTAGACATTCCCTCATTTCCATCCTGGAACATTTTAAATTTCCTTTCCCATTTATCGAAAAACCCCACTATTGGATCATTTTTCATCGAATCATATGAATCGATCTAGCAATGATGGAATTTATATTCTGTTTACTGAATCACATGAAATTTTACCCAACTACATATATGTATAATAATTTAATCTATGAAATACGTATGAACGGAGGAATAAAGAAAATTTTCTACTCAAATTGGAATTTGCAACAGATACAAATGCAAAGGAATTGATAAATGCCACTTAGACTTATGACGTTTTGTTATAGAATATAAAAACAAAAGCGATTCCATTTCTACCATTATTATGATATTATATATTCCAATCCCACTGGATATCAGAAAAAGAAATGTATTCAGGATTTGATCTATTCGCTAAGATTAAGATAAAGGCAGAATAATCATAAAGAATATAGAGTTGATTTTTTTTAGCATTTAAACCTTTTTCATGGATTCTCTTGTTCAAAAAAAAGATTCGCAGAGAAGGAAGATATTCTTACCTATTTTTAGTAGAATTCATAGAATATATATTGAAGTGCATAAGAAGGGTTCTATTTATTAAACATGTGCAGATATCTATATATCCGTCTCCTCCTTTATAGGAATTCTATTCGGAGCAACATAAGTTGTGCTTTATCCAAATTTCGACTTTATATTCAATTTAGTCAATTTTTCATTGACGCACAATAATTTCCTGCTAATTCTAATTCCCTTTCCCTATAGGCATCATATAGATAAGATACCCCTAGATATCTGTGTAACAATTTCTCTTCTAGGGTTTACATATACTCATAATTGCTATTATACTTGAAATTGATAAGGATTTTTTATTGAAAAGAATAAATACTAATTTAGTTATGTATCAATTTTGATTTTATTATGTCATTACGGAAACACAATTTGAGATTCAAATCCAAGAATTATTTATGAATTCACAGCCAATAGTTAATGGTTCAAATTTGTCTTGAATTTTTGTTTTTGTGACTGAAAAGACACATTTTTTCAATATAAAAGAGAGAGGAAGTTTTTAGTTATTGTGTCTTTTGATAGACTATACAATCAATCCAAGGGATATATCCAATACAATATTTTGTATCGTTTTGGCGGCATGGCCGAGTGGTAAGGCGGGGGACTGCAAATCCTTTTTCCCCAGTTCAAATCCGGGTGTCGCCTGATCAACAAAAGACTACAAATTCCTTATTCTGTTCTACTGATATAACTCGACGAATTATCCCCCAGCAGAGGGGGGGGGAAAGGCTGTTGATACTTGTTTGATTCTAAGCATCTGTTGAGGGCTGTAAATCCTTGCGTCGAGGATTCAACAAAAGAAAGATTAGAGTAGTGGAAGGGAATCGGTAAGTCTTGATAGTCCTTCCACTACTGATGTAGTGTCTACTAACTAGGCCTTGAATTAGATTGGAGCTTTTTTATATGTTATATTATATGCAAAAAGAAAGCATTTTTTTCGGTAACCCTAGTCAAGAATAGACTATTTTACGATTGTTTCAAAGAAACAATCAGGAGAGGGTAAGGATTAGATCAAATGGCAAATCGAAGTATGTGATGGATAGCGATCTGCCTTGATTCCATATTTTTATGCCTTTTGTTTTGAAGGACAAAAAAAGAAACACTAGGTTTGATTATCCTACATGTTCTATTAGTAACATTCCCTCGATACTTCTAAGGGTGTCACTTCCTGTTGTTATTTTGCTTGGGCTTAATGTTTCTAGATTCTACTAGAAATCATATAAGAACTTGTTATAAGCGGATTTATTGGACTATTTCATCAATAGTGTTGATACAGAACACCCCCTTTTTTTTGACTCTGCACCATTGATTCCACTATTATTAGTGAGCAATAATGGAATAATTCCTTCATATTCATAGAGATAGGGGACACAATTCACATGGATATAGTAAGTCTCGCTTGGGCTGCTTTAATGGTAGTCTTTACATTTTCCCTTTCACTCGTAGTATGGGGAAGAAGTGGACTCTAAGGGTACTACGAAATTGAGTTAGCGTTTTTAACTATCTAATTAAATTAATAATATTAATTTAATTTAAATTTTGGATTCCGGTGGATTAATGTATTAGATGAATAATACCCTTTCCATCAAAATAAAAGAGATATTTGACTGATTCCCATGTTCGTATTTCGAAAGTAAGAGGAATACAGATGATAGGAAATTTCTTCCAAAAAAATTATTCCTAAACTTTCTATTTCGATAAACCCGCTCTTACCAGAATTATATATAGACAATGAGGAACAACGGATCCTTTTTTTTTTTCAAATTGATTGTAATCAATACCAATCAAATAGATGAAGCAAAGAAATAGAATTGGAGTGCTATGTACATTACATATATGTAATTGATTTGATATCTACATATATGATATGATTTTAGATTGATCTATATTAAGCCTCTATCTTTATAGAGTACACCTTTATACATTAAATAACACTAAGAAAATAAATAGTATGGTAGAAAGATTCATATATTTCTTTCTACCATACTATGGGATCTCATAGAATACTGCTGATTCTAGTCCGTTCATTTCATTTAAGACGCAAAATGGGAATCCTTTTTATTTTGGATTTCATTTCTTCAATCATTGATAAGAACTACGAAGTCAAGTTTCATTCAAATTAATTATTTTGACTGACTGTTTTTACATATATGATAAGTAAAAAAGCAGTAGGAACTAGAATGAACAGTGCAGTAGCAATAAATGCAAGAATATTTACTTCCATAATCTCATCTTTCGTTTTTTTTTTTACTTCACAATAACTCGGGATTTAATCCCATAGAGATGATAAATCTTTCGCCTGTAAATTCAATGGGATGAATTACATCTCGATGATATTGAATCGGCTCCATATCATGAATAACAATATGTGAGCTATCAAATCGATTCATCGTCGAGAATTTAATAGTATAACATAGGAAGATCTTTTATCCATACCGAATCCAAAATTTTATTTCTAATCCAATCAACAATTCCTTGATTTTTCATTTTTTTTCCATTCTTTTCTATAAACCTACCGCCTTCCGGGTACAATCATCTGCTGAAGGATCATCTAACCGCGTTTCCACTTCCATTGGTTACAAACCCAAACAAACAATCGAAGTGAAATGGAAAAAAAGACAGAGTGAAGTTCTAAACTTAAACTCCGTTTTTTTAATAATCTAATTTTCTTGAAAGACAAACAACAAAAAGTGTGATAAAGATGAGTTCTCCTCTCTTCTAAAAGAGATCTAATATTCCATCAAATACATTCTTTTAGAGTTTGTTCTGTCTTTGATGGGACCTTTACCTTAGGATTAGGAAGGAAAAAAGAGTCTTCATTCTCTTGATAAGAGGGACAGTATCCTTGTTTGATCCTTCTTTTATTAATATCCTTTTTCTTTGGATTAGTACTGGTGGGACGCATATATAAAAAGTTCAGTGTGCAATTTGAATGAGAGAAATTGTGTCAAATTCAAATTCGTAATTAAGATTACACACGATCGGAATCGGAACCAGAAAAGGAAATAGGTTAAATTTGAATATGAAAAGTATTCTATCAGTGTAACTATGTGAAATTCATTTTTTATCATATTGTACATTTATCATATTGTACAAGAAATGAAAGGAATTCCATTTGTGTATGTGCTCCCCAGAAACATATGGTATTCTATTTCATTAGACGGATCGGGAGCAGGTGAAAAAGTCAGACCCAGTACGGTATTCGTGGAATTCTGAATATGATGCTACCAAGATTTGTACTGATCCACATATGCCTCTCTCCCACCAATCGGTACTAGTTGAAGTAATGTAAATTTCCCGATTTTTTTGATGAGAAATGTGAAAAAAAAAGAATAAATCAAGAAGATCTGCGTTGGGAATAAAATTCTGCTCCTTGTCCCCCTTTTCATCTCCCTTTTCATAGAAAAAAGAAAAAAGGATAGATGAATTGAGTCTTTATTGGGTCCGCCGGGACTGACGGGGCTCGAACCCGCAGCTTCCGCCTTGACAGGGCGGTGCTCTGACCAATTGAACTACAATCCCAAGGAAATAAGGTGTATAGAATATATATTCTTATGATCTCTGTTAATCACCCTGTTGTAACCGGGACGCGGGGGATATATTGATATCCCATGGGTTAGTAAGAGCTACATGGATTAATAGTAATCCTTTTGTTATTGCCAAATCGATTGAGAATCCATTTTTCAATGAAAAAAAGAGTCTTTTTTTTCTTTACTCTTTTCTTTTCCTTAGACCTTATACTTACAGATCCTGATATGAATCTAGATCATTAAGAAGATCAGAATTTGTGAGAACAAATAAAAAAATAAAAAAAATAAAAAAAAGTGGGGATATATCAGAAAGTTTTTTTCTTATTCTTCTGTATCAGGCATTTCCGGAAAACAAATGGGTTATATAATTTTATCTTGGATCAGCGAATTATTGGGCCGAGCTGGATTTGAACCAGCGTAGACATATTGCCAACGAATTTACAGTCCGTCCCCATTAACCGCTCGGGCATCGACCCCGGAAAGGAAAAATAAATTCTCGGCCTATTGATAATCCACGATCAACTTCCTTTCGTAGTACCCTACCCCCAGGGGAAGTCGAATCCCCGCTGCCTCCTTGAAAGAGAGATGTCCTGAACCACTAGACGATGGGGGCATGCTTGCCCGACCGCCATCATACTATGCTCATAGTATGAGCAGTTTTTTGAAATTGTCAATATAATATAATGGTATGACTAGATCCGACGGATTTTTCCGTCTTCATGA